GGAGGGGCTATATGGGGCATCTATCTACGGGGGCCCGCACTTTATTATAGGGTTCGGGGGGGGGGGGGAAGGACGAACTTCATTCGGTAGCAGCGGGGTATCGAGTCATTGGTAACACCGCCTCATTTCGGAACCGGATCGAAACCCGACTCACTTAAATGTCCTAGCGAGGGGTATCGATAAGGGTTGGATGCGAACCCCTCCCATGAGAAAGAAAGGAGCCTAGCAGCCTTTTTTTTTCTGTTTATTCCTGATCGAACTCCCTCCCTGTCATCGTATCTTGTGTCAGAATCGCTTTCAGGCTTCTTATCGCTTTCCCATCAGTGGCAGTTTTGTCTCCCGTCCCTACCGATAGTAACTGATCAACCTACTGTTGGGGTTCAAGAGCATATCTTTTTCCATTATTGGTATCTTTCTATCTCGGAGTGGACTAAGGCATCAATCTGAACTCCAAGCCCTATCGCTTGGGAATAAATGCTTCCCTAGCTGCTTGCCGGAGAAAAACGAAGCCTTAGAAATTTTGAATTCATCCCTCCAAGCGGATAAAGGCTTAAACCTATTCATCTATCCTATCCCTCGCTTTACTCTTCTCGGAAAAGGTTATCGTTCCCATGAATCTTGATCTGCCTCCTGGCATTGATAGCGATTGATCGAATTCCTACTCTGGTTTGAGAAGCTTTTCTGTTTTCCTTATCTCTCGTGTCTTTGAACTGCCATGAAAAGAATTCGAAATACGTATATCTGGTACTAAATAAACCGCCTTCGCGGGCCCCGACCGATGGTCGTTCCTAGGCCCAGTCAACCACTTATGATGACTTCGCCCTTACCTACCAGTGCTGGAGCCTCTCCTGCCGATGTCACCACTGGTTCAGGTACTTTCACCAGTACTTCAGCCAGCACCTAGCTATGCCCATGTCGTAGCTTCTGCGGCTACGAGAAACCTCCGGACCCCGGCTATGGAAAAGGATCTGTTATTGTCCATGCCCTAGCCGTTGCTTTCGCTGGATCAATGGGATCCCAATCTCGATTTCCTAGGTATGCTTGCCCTGTTCAGAAACTGAACTTTTTATCTTTCACTACACCAAACCCACGAACTTTCACCCAAACGCATACAGTTGATTCCACAGGTACCACGGGCACGCTACTAATTGCCTGTTGGACTTTGCAAAACTTATTTCCTTACCTACTGGAGGAAGGACAAAATAACTTAGCTGGTTTTTTTGTCGACAATCGGAACCTGAGAATATTCAAGGACCCGTTACCGGGCAGGGTAAAACCAACAGCACAGAGGCTCTGCAGCAACAGGAGCTACAAATACGATTGTAGAAAGATACCAGGATTATACTCAAACAATAGCAGCGGTACTCTCCGAAGTAAGCCCTGTAAAGGTGCTACACTAATTGTAGTAACCAGAACAGGGCCTCTCGGCCCCAGATGCTATGGAACACCTTTCCTTCCTTGCCAAGGGCAGCTGCTCGACCAAGCAAATAATTACCACCCTAAAGCGTAGCCACTCACCTGGGATAAATTCCTGCTCAGATCTCAATCCTAGACTTTTTCTCTTCTACGCCGTCCTTAGGCAAGCTCGGTTGTCAAGGGAAAGGCTCCAGGATTACAAGCCATGATCTAAAAAGTGATTGCCCCCCCAACCCTTTTACAGTTCCAGAAGCAGAGGGAGCAGCTTCAGTAGCTCCATATCTCTAACCCGCAGGAGTTCCGGTGGAGGGTGAAGACCCGGATAGAGAGGGACCTATTGCATTTAAGTCGGCCCAGTGGCGGAGCTAGCAGCAGCAAAGCCTTTTTTTTAGGGATAGTGAAATTCCGGATCGAAGAGATTCACCCGTAGTAGATAAGGGGGCAAAGCCAGAGGCAAGGCTATAGGCGCCTCTATCTGTATGGGGGAATTTCTTGCTCAAGCTTCTCGATCCGGGAAGGAACTGCTCGCTACTACTACATACGATGCACTATTGAAAGGCTCGACCCGGCCCGGAAGAGCGATCCAGGCATTTTTAAATCGTGATCCAAAGAGAGTCCTAGTCGCCATAGTCAGAGATTTAGATGTAGTTCCGGATGATCCAGATCCAGTCGATTTAGCAGTCGCGCTGTTGCCCCCGAGTCTTGGTTTGGGAAGCATGTGAGTTGGAATGTACTATCCTCCCGACTGGCCAGCGAATGACGCGAGCGCGAAAATTCATGATGTGACCATGACTCCCAAACATATCGACCCGAGTTGCGGAATAAGATCTTCTTTTTTGAGCAGGGAGCGAGTCGAGTAAAAAAGGATCTCGAGGCAAGGGGAAGTGGAAGCACAGGGGGAAATCGAATACACAAACCAAAGGTGAAAAGCAAGATGAAATGAATAGGAATTCAGACCGATATAAGAGCAATAGAGTTGGCAAATCCACTGCCCGAGAAGACATAAAGAGGTCTTTATTTGAAAAAGACAGAGACAGAAAAGAGGATTTATTGTTCCAGGAACAGAGAAGCCAATAAAAGACATTGATCTTGCCACTAGACTATAAGTGTATCAAACCAAAGACAAGATGCGCAAGCAAGTCTATCAGAACGAGATACCGATACAAATACCGTCGGGGTAAGCCAATGGGATACCAAAGGGCTAAGGCAATCCGATAGAGAGATGCCGTTCTTTTGTGCTCTAGCGTAGAGCTCCTGTTTTGTTTGTTACTCGAGTCACAGAACCCGAGGGAAAGAGCTCATCAGCATGCAACTCGATAAAACCTAAAGGCAAGATGCAAAGATACGAGCTTGAAGTGTCCATAAGCTTGAAGCATATAGGGGCAGCGAGCCCTTATTAGTATTAGTAAAGTAAAGCTCCAAAAAACGAGAGATTAACCTGCGGTGCGGATCTGACTCGACTAAGGAAAGATCTACTCCGAAAGATCAGAGAAAGAAGAGCGTTTGATCTACTAATAGCGGCATAAGAACAGCAACTATACTGGCATTTGCTTCAACCTAAGCAAGACGCATTTTTGAGACATAGTGATCCATACTCTCTGTCAGGGGGCTTAGGCTTGGCGACCTAGACTTGCGGCACCCCTATCTCTTAAAGGCTGTTAAAAATAAATATCTCTTTCTTTCTTCTCAGGCACAGTTGCTTTCCTTGATTCGGGCACAGTGTCTTCGACAAATCGTTGTCTCAGTCTCTGTCTCATCTCTGGTCCTGTGGGTTAGTCACCTTAGTCCAGTGTATCAGAAAGCACATCTGTCTTTCCGAGACATAAGGAGTTAGACTCAGCCTTGATATATGAGCAAGGTCAAAGCATAAAAACCAAAGCGAATCTCGTTCAACCCCGCTCCTCGGCCTTCTTTAAAGCCTTGTGACTCCCATCCCATCAAGTCAGGAACCAAACACTGAAACTAGCCTAGCCCCGGTTAGGCGGAGATCAAGGGATGCGCGGAGCTCAATCCTTTTTGTTAAGGTTCGGAAATCAGACATCCCTTATCTGTGAGTCGAGAAAGATTTCCATCGCTGGCGAACTTGAAGCAGAAAGCTAAATTAAAAGAGAGGGAAAACCCCTCGATAGAAGGAGTGAGACTAGACCCTTATCTATGAAAGACCGGTTTAGAGGGTTCCAAACCTTTCTTCAACATAGGGGACATTGAACCGAACCCTAGATTTCCCTATCTACTTTCCAATTACTTCTTACCGGGAAAAGGCATACCAAAGATTTTGGGAAAGACACATTGAAATGGAAGGGAGAGGAGTAGGCGCCTGATCAAACGCCTTACGTGATAGGGGCTTCGAGGTCCAGAGCTTTAGGAACCAATAAGAACCTGTGCTTACCAGAATAGTTTGTCAATCAACCACTTGTTGCACTTTTATCTTTCCTCTCCTGCTTATTCATTAGGGCGAGTTACTTCATACCTTAACTTCCTTCACTTTAACTAGCGCTTCCCGGAAAAGAAGTGGTTTTCTCTTTCTACTCACAAGGCTAGGTCTTACACCCGAAAGAGTCTTTCACTTTACCTATCTTAATTTATCTAAACAGGCTATCACCGCTAATAGAAAAAGTACTTGCTTGACCCGGCTTACCATTCTATTAAATAAAATGAAAGGGCTACGAAATACCATTCGACAACTTACTAATGAACGAACCTTGGGACTCGCTAGCGCCTGTTAAGGCTAGTCATCATTAGCTCTTTGTCTTTCTAGCCTCGCCATACCGGCGAATGGACTTACTGACTAAGTAACTTCAGGTTTGGAACCCTTGCTAGCTGCTTTTGTGGAAAGAGAAATCTCCCTTACTTTGTTAACTTACGTAAGGAGAGCACCTTTAGTACGCCTCCTTTTTGTTCACGCAAGCTGCCTAAGGTAGTGTATCGGGGAGACCGAGAGACACGTCTTTCTTTATGGCATAACCCGAAAAAAGTTGTCTTAGTCTTTATCCTTCGGTCAGTGACTAGTACGTCTTATTCAAACAATTTAGTGGTCGCCTTACTCTAACAAGTAAGCAAGAACTTCGCTTAATTCGCACAAAGGCATCTCCGTCTTTGTCAAGACATGTATCCAAGACTCCTCTAATAACCATAAGAACTTCAGCCTCTGACCCTCCTTCCAAGGAAGCCCTTAATCTTAGATTAGACCTTCACCTGAGACTGATTAGTGAACCCTTTACCGAGAAACCTTCAATCAAGATCTGACTTTACCTTACTAAAGAAAAAATGGAACAAAAAGAGGTGATTTAGCAGCCCCAAACCTTAGGCGGATGATCCTAGCCCTTGCCTGTCCCCATTGAGCCCCCTTGCCACTCTCTTGACTTTCACTAACTTCCTTTTCAAAGAGTCTCAAAGGATTTGAAATCGAGAAGTTGCTTACTGATTCTAGCTATCAGCTCTCCCAGCGGTAAAATGGATCTTAGATGATTTCTCCCTTGACTCCTAAGAACATAAAGTAGAAGAGGGCCTTTCAATATCATTTACACAAAGGCTAAGGTGGAACTAAAAAAGAATCTATCTCAGCGATAAAGCATCCATCTAATTGAGAAAGATCCTGAGCAGCATAGAAGAAGTACTTCGGCCCTGGCCTCCAAGAACCGGCCGAGCATTCTATCTTTCAAGGTAAATCAAGGCTAAATTCACTCTTATACCAACTCCCGAAGATATCTTACTTTAACACACAACTGCATTCTGCGATCGATCCATTCGGCTTGAGAATCTGCTTAAACCTTGGCTAGTCAAGTTAGCCCTAAACCTTATGCTAACGCCCGAAATACCCGAATTTGAAGTAAGAAAGAAAGCCAGGAGCACTTCTTCCATTACTATAACAAAAACAAAGAAGACAAGAAATCAAGAAAAAGAAGGCTAAACCTAACTTTCACAAGTGAGCTAGACTTCCAAAGATCAAGAGAAATGAGTTAGAAAAGCAGCCGCTCTAGCATCATTCCAGGTCGAGCAGTATGATGAGCGGGAAAGCCTGAGCAGACCTACGCTATTCTGAGACTCCATCTCTTTCCCTAGCTTATCTTTCATTCAAATCAACATTTTACCTTCTTTTATTCGCACGAAAGAACCGAGGACTCATTCACATTCACACTAAGGAGTAAGTAAATTCTATCTTTCCTTGAGTCACTTAGTCAACTTCCAATCTTATCTATGGCATCTGGGCAGCTATCCGCTACTTCTCTTTGCTTACTTGAACCTATTTATCGCTACCTCCTCGTTGGCTATACTTCAATCGGTATCCATCTTTGCTTACTACAGGCGCTATCGGAACATCTTTTTTGCGACTTCAGCCGATATTGGGACTTTGAGCTCTTCTTATCAGTACCTTTGGCCTAGAATATGGGCTAGAGCCGGGGCCTCGACTTAACGGCTTCTAAGACAGACTTATTTCGACTCTAGTATTCCTTTAGCTTACGATCAGGCAAAGTATCTAGCGAAGGTGGAGCTCAAGATGAAAAGGCATGAGCCCTATCTATGTCGATGAATTCCTCTCTATCATTCGAAGGAAGACAGGAGCCCCACTTACCAACTAGAGCCATAAGGAAGAATTCCAGTTGGTCAGTGACTTGACCACAACTCGTACGATCTCTGTTCTCGACTAAGTCTTTGTATCGATTGATTCATGAGTCATGTAATAGAAGCATAGAAAGAAAAGAAAGAGACCAGAACTTGAACTTGGACAGGAAGAATCCATAATCCATAGAAAGAGTTAGTGCGACGGCTACTACAACTAAGAATATGGGCTAGCGCTTAATAACCTCTCAACATAGTCTAAGCCTAAACAGATTCATAAATGAGTTCCAACAGCCTATTCTTCGGTCTTCCCAATTTTAGGTAACTACTGCTTTGGACCTTCTTCTCGATGAGAACAAGCGTCATTCTCAACATCCTTTCCCCTTGGTTAATCTCATATGCCATTCCCAACCTTTCGCTACCTTTAATCCACTACTTTTAAGCCTTCTTCTATGCTATAGTAAGGAGATATTGGCTGTCTGCCTTCGCATTGATATGCCATCTTGGTGACTGGCTTTGAAATGAAAGATAGTTTACTAAGTCGAAAAGAAAGGCTTGACCATGACCTCTGGCCTTTGATCGATCAGGCCGTCAATCTTTGCTCAGAGAAGTCTGGATGGTATCTTTCCTTTGATCGTCCTTTTAGGGAGTCTGCCAATTCACTTGCTTCTCTTCGCTTGTCTTATTTTTCTTATTCGAGTCCATTCTTCTTTTCTTCATGAGTGAAATCAAGCAAGTTCCGTTCCTTCGCATGAGAGACTGACTTTGCCTTCTTTTCTTTTGGTTTCGCTAGCCTAGTTTAGCTGCTGGTAGACCACAAATCCCTTTGGAGATATAGCAGGTTCATCATCCGGATAGGTCCCTCTTGACTTATAGAATAGAGGGCCTGAGGATAGAGCATACTTCTTGCTAGTGATAGGTAGGGCTACTTAGTAGGGTTCCGAGTTGATTTGTCTCATTCCGTAATGGAATGATAGATTGGAATAGATCCATTGCCCGAAAGTTGACACGAATAGACTCATTTGGTAGAAGTCGGGTGGATGACTGGCTAAGCTCTTTATTTCTGTTCGCTTGTCGTCTCCTTCTTTGAGAGCATTAGTCGGTAGGCAGATTCGACCGCAAGCCTGAGTCCTAGCTATAGGCCTAGTCTTTCCTTTCATGCGCTCTTTCCGCCTTCCTTCCTATTGATCCTCCACTGTCCACTGGGACATCTTGTCTTCTTTCTTTATCTTCTTTGTTCCATCCTTTGCATGATAGTGTTCTTTTTGCTTTCTTGTTCTCTTCTTTGACTTCACTTTGTTAACAAATGAGTCTCTACGCAGTTGTCCAAGTCAGTCTTCTCACTCAGCTTCTCTTTCTGGTCTTCTTGCTTTAACTTTTTTAGGGTAACTCTTGATGGAGTCTACTTTCATTGCAGAGGCAAGTCTCTTTCTTCCATTCTAGGATTGTCATTTCTCTTCTTTCATGAAAGTCTCGGACCTCTTTCTGTCTGTATTTTCGGTCTCTTCTGTGAAATCAGTTCCTCTCCTTCTTTCTCTTTAGCCTTTTCTTTCTTCTTGTTTTTTTTTTAATATAGACTGACGGTAAAAAAGATATAGAAATAGCATATATGTATGTGTATGTCCTTTGATTCCCTCTACGCTAAGATCTTTTTACTGGTCTTAACAAGGTAGTAAGATTACCGACCTTACCTAATGAAAGGGATCAGTAGGTCTCCTGAAGTTGATTACCTATAAGGATATATTATATTTATTCTATTAGGATGATAATCATCCGTTCTTTCATATCTGGCGAAATACGATTGAGAGGGGCTAATGAAACCCCCTCGGGTAAAATAGGAGAAGCACAAACATTCAAAGCTCCCTTTGAAGAACTGCTTAATGCTTCAAAGAAAGTCAAAGTCTCAGGAAGTACCGCTTGAACCTCCAGATCCACGGGCTTATTAATTGACACAGAAAAGAAGACCAGTTGCTTAGCGTGGATTTTCATAACCCTGCTGTGAAAAAAGAGGATAAGACTTGTCAAAATCTTCCCTAGTTAGTATATAGATCATGAGCGATACGGAAATGTAGCGATTCCCTTATAAAAAAAAGAAAAAGCCTTTAAGCATTCTAGTTTGCATGGTCAAATAGTGGATCCCATATACAATAAACTTAGGTGGGTTTCTAGTATAGGTTACTTTCCACGATGCTGCTATTTACTGAACAAGTTTGACTCCAATTCAAATATAAGACAAATACAAATATATATATATAAAAGTGTCTAATTAATGGGACGGTGCGTAGCTTGCCTATCGTAAGATCTTTTGCATAAGCAACGGTCGAAGTGCCGCATCGCATAAGGAAAAAAGCAAATAGACCTTAACAATCTTGTACGAAATTTTGACAGCGCTTTCAATCGGTTACACATTCTTTTTTTTTTTAAAAAAAAGGACATCAAATACATTCTAAAGAATCAAGGAAGGCGATGAAGAAGAGCTAACCATACGTTCACAGTATACTAAAACCTGATCTTTTATTACGTAAGGAGAGTCAGAGCGATGGTTTGACTACACGAGCTATGAAAAGAAAAAAAAAAAGATTTAATTTAACACAAACTATACTCGCTAATCAAATCAATCATTAAACTGGCATTCAGTCTGTGTTTTCAAGGCAGGCTGCTCGCTACCGAGTTCTAGCTCAATGCGATTCATACTAAGGAAAGCTTTAGGAGTAGCACTAGAGGAAGGATAGCGAGGGGGACTGATTGACCATGTTTAAAGACAAATGGACAGTGAGCAAGAGGAATGGAAGGAGAATCAGTCCTAAGCACGTTTACGCCGGCATTAAACCCTGAAATTTATGATCAATGCCATTCTTCTTGCAATTTCCTCCATCTTTATCCTATTCATTCCCACTACATGGCAGCAGTCAAAATCCCTGCGCATTCAAGAACAAGCCCACCTAGGAAGATCTAATCCATTTTGTAAGAACTAGCATTCGATTCTGTGCACGTGGTAAACTCTTTTTCCTTGAAAGGCATTCTCCGCATCAACAATTTAACTTCCTTGCCCTACCCTTCCAGGAGCTCCTTATGTGCATTTCTGCCTAAAAGAAAGCATTCCATTCCCTATTTATCCATAATATTTATAATAATAATAATTATACCTTATATTTTATACTTCAACTATGAGGTGAGAGGTACTTAAGTCCGACTTACCTGTGTAAAGCATATAGCTATTCATTCTGAAAGACGCAGAGAGATTGAACCCTCCGGCGGCGGAGCAATCTCGTTAGGGAAGTCCTTCGTCCGTCCTGAAGCCCCAGAGAGTCCTATCTTGAATTTTGAATATTGATTATCTTTCATAACCTTGATATAGTTTTTTCAAAGTAAGGAATCTCAGCTGCAATCTGCAGTCCGACTTGCCTTGTATGTTTGAAGCATATCATATAGCTATCCGGCCAGTTTAATCATAGTTCGTGAAAGGGCTCAGGTCAGGTCGAAGGTGAGACAAAAGACATGCATGAGAGAAGGACATGTTTGAAGGGAAGGAGTAGTGTACCAAGAATGGAATGAAGGTCTGAGGCCAGGGCAATTGACCTTCGCTAAGCTCTATCCGCAACTCGAAAAAAACCAACCGCACTTCATGCCAAATCAAATGCAACTGATTCAAGAATCATTGAAGGTGCTGGAGCGTGACGCCTTTTCGACTTCCAGCTGAAGTAGCCAAGTCGGACGAGCAATTGAACACGGGAAAGGGGCAAGCACATTGGCATTCTCAAGATTGATCCCATTCTATCAATACAAAACAATTGGCCCCAACCCGCTCGACCTCAGTGTCAGTGAGCGAACCCTATTTATGCCCGAGTTCAGGCGTAAGCCAAGAAAAAAGAGAAAATAAGCAGCGGGCACGACCCTTGTTCCATCCACCAACCCAACTCAAATCAGGTCTGGTCAAAGCGCTCTTTCCAACCAAGCAAGGGCGCACTAAAGGTTTGAGTTTGACCCTGAGCTGAGATTAGGGGCATAAGGTCCGACTAAGATCAAGGGCTCCCCTGGGAACAAAAAACCAGCTCTTTTTTACGATATTGTACGATATGGATTGTATCCAGCCGTGGTAGGAGAATGACCAAGATAGGTTTTCGGTCTTTAAAAGAACGGAACCAACCCAAACTGAGCTTCAACTTGACCCTTGCGATGACCCACTGATACGATACGGAAGAGTAGCCCCCCTCATAGCCTGAGGGTTGACCGGGGAAGACGGAGACACGGCTGAGTCAAACATAAGGTCTTTGACAGGCGGGAAAGATTTCACTCAGGATTCAGGGAAGAAGAATGCCAGCCAGCAAGCGCACCGAAAGCAAGTCTGCCTTTAGTCTCTCTATACGAGGTTAAAAAAGAAAGAGGGGATTCAGGTTTTCTTTTAAAAGGATTGGATTTGCTGCTCGCCTTCCGCACCTTGATCTGTCTAGTTCTATTTTGACTAATCCGAATCTGTGGACTGAGTAGCTAACTATTATATTTTAGGATATAGGATAGGGGCTATTCTTCGCACCGATAAAATCTTTTGTTAATCTCGTTATCTCCATGGGCGCTGGGTTAAGGGCAGAATCACACCTTGGGGAACCGGTACGAAAGGGAGCTAGCTAAGGCAGCAAGCCAAGAAAGGCAGCATAGTAGGCCTTTTAGATCGGATTACGCTTCTTTATTAGACGAGGAAGTAGATTCACAACATGCAAGAAAAGGGCTCAAGGCCCAATGAAAGAAGTAAACAGACGCGGGGCATTCGGCTTAAGTGGGCAAGATGCGAATTACTCTAAAAAATCCATATGAGCAGGAAAAGCAAGGGAGTGAAAGTTTCCCAAGTAGTTCGGGAATGGAGCAAAAGACAAGTTGGAGAGCGGATGTAGGTAAATTCTGACCCGGAAAGGAAGCCAACTCTTGTTCGACGTAGGGTAGAGTAACTTCTTTCATTCCCTGGGCTTTCAATCCTATGGCTTGAATGCGGGTCTTTGGCTAGAGACGGAGACTTTCCCAGTGAAAGCGCTGGCGTTCAGTTTGGTTGCGTGCTTTCCGATCTCTTTCCCTTCCTTTCTGTGGTAGCTAGGCCTGGTAGCATGTTTGCTAGTCTTGTCGGACTAGGAGCTCTACTAGGCTTGACCGTGGGAAATCCACTTATAAGAAAGAAGACGGGAACGGGGGACGTGCTTTGGGTGACCAGTTCACAAACTGTGGATCTTTCTGGCCGAGGGGTAAGATGATCTTCCAGACAAGATCGCCTTCCTTGAAGTTCTTCTCTCTTACCCCCTTCTATTATACGAAATACCTCTTTTTCTGGGCAACCAAGTGGTCGAGAGCTGAGAGCCTCATCTCGTCCAAGTCTTCTAATTCGGCCAACATAGCTGAGAAGTAATCGACCGCATCTAAACCTAAACCACTCTGGCGGATGATGGGCCTCCGTGTGCGGATTCAAAGCATCAAAGTGAAAGAGCTCTCCCGGCCGTGCCAATCATTGTGATTCGCCGAACGCTAAGGTAAATGGCGAGTGCTATCGTATATAAACGGCTTTAGGAGTGATCTTTCTTTTTATTAATGAGAGTGGGAATTTGTGTGTGTAAGAGAAGAAAGCTGCTAGCATAGGGTGGAGAAGTGCTACACCTTCGTGG